ATAATCAATGGAATAAAAGAAGAAATGTCCCGGCCAGTACTTAAGCAGATCAGGCCGGGAGAATAAACCTTTCGTATAAAATCAAAGAACTAAGATATTCTTTCTATTGAGGAGATCCGTTTTGAGTCATTATCTATATTGAATTCCTGATCAATTGCTTTTTTCTATCTTTTTCTTATTTTTCTTATATTTATTATTTTTACATATTTTATTATACATAATATATTTATACTATAATAAATATATACCTCTTAGTATAAATATATACCTTTACTTTTATTTTATTTAAATTATTTTATCTAAATATTAAATACTTTGTTTAAGTTTAAATTTTAATAGCTATTTAAAAAATTTCTATTATTTATTAGAATATTTTAGAATATTTAAAATTTCTATTTTAATAATATAATAATATTTTTTTTTATTAAAATAGAATAATATAATAAAATAAATAATAATAATAAAGTTAAATAAGATTAAATAAAAAAAATCAAATGAAAAAAGAAAATAAAGAGAAGAAGGTGGATTTTTATCAATCTTTATTTCACGTGTTACATCACATAACAAATTTTTAATTTGGAATTAGGAGAGATGGCTGAGTGGACTAAAGCGGCGGATTGCTAATCCGTTGTACAAATTATTTGTACCGAGGGTTCGAATCCCTCTCTTTCCGCTTTCTCTGATCACTTGGTATTTTCGAATTCGAAAAGATTCTCATCCTATGAAACAAATAAGATTATTAAGAATTAATTTATAAAAAAGCAAAAAAAACTATAAATTTTTTATTCCTCACGTCCAGGATTGCGTCCTGGATCATTAGATAAGAATCCAAAGATAAAAAGGGAAACAAAGAATATCACTACTGTGTAAACAAAGAGTTTGAGAGTAAGCATTACACAATCTCCAAGATCATTTTTTTTTTGAAAAAGGGGAATAGATTGCCTATTTTTTACCACATATACCATTTTTTTGTTTTGACACCCCCAAAAATGAAAAATAAAACGAATTTATTTGTAATAAGATTTTGATTCATTCGTTACCCGAGATTTCTTGTCATATCAATAATTAGGTATTATGGAGTACCTAATAGTCCATACTCACCTGAAGGTCAGAACGGGGAAAAGGCTGATCCAAATTCATCGCTGCGGTTATTCATTCAATATACAAGAATTTCTATTTTTGAATCGAGGGTTCGTAATGTAAGACTTATCTGATCTTATCAATTTTTAGAATTTTTTTATCAAATACATCATCAATTTAGCAGAGTATTAAAGATTTCATCGAAAACTTACAGCGGCTTGCCAAACAAAGGCTAAGAGAAAAAAGAGTACAGGTATGACAGGCATAACATCTACGATTGGATTGAAAATGGCATAAGCTTCGGGCAATTTGGCGAAGAAAAAACTACTCGAATAAAGGACAGAATTAAGACAGATACCGATTAAACTAAAGATATTAAGCATAACAAGCATTTCGTTCTTGTGGATTAGATAATTTTGAGTTATTTTTATAAGGGAAAAATGAAAAAGGCAGATCAAGAAATCCTTCTTTTTCTTCGGTTTGGACTTTCCCAAATAAAAAATCCCTCCCCCCATTATCATTCTAAAATGAGAATATAAGGAATTCAACTTTCATACAATATCTTAATTGAATTCTATGTAATGATCAATGAATTTTTTTGATTCTATATCTACATGTCTTGAATCCTAGCAACAAAATATCCCATATGTTTTTGTGTATTTGGGTTGGGATTGACGAATAACCAATACCAATATTAGTATTGATTAATATCGAATAGAAATCAAAATGGGGCGTGGCCAAGCGGTAAGGCAGCGGGTTTTGGTCCCGTTATTCGGAGGTTCGAATCCTTCCGTCCCAGATCGTTTTTCATGAAACGAAAGATGGGATCACACTGCATTCTACATGAAACAAAAATTTGTTAAAGGGAAAAATCTTTTCTTATTAATTTTCAGAATGGTTCTAAGAATCATATCTGAGAATTCGTTTGGTTTCTCACAAACGGAATCAAGTGTCAAATGTGGGTAAAATTGAATATCTTTATTTTCATTCAATTCATATGATAGAATATGGGGTTAAATTAAATAAATTTGATCCTTGCTGCCCCTTATCCGGATAAATACTTATTTATCCGTAGATAGAAATATTATATACCGGTTGAACCAATGACTATTCATGATTTTATATTGAATCAATTCCATACCGCTTTGAAATTTCAATTAGAGGAATGTTATGGTAAAACTTCGTTTGAAACGATGTGGTAGAAAGCAACGTGCGACTTGAAGGACATGGTCGGCTGTGGATTTTTACATCCGCCATCTTATATAGTAATGAAGATGCTCTTGGCTCGACATAGTTTGTTCTGTTCTGCCCGGAACCTAATTTGTGTTGGGTTATAAGTAAATAGTACATGATGAAGCTCGAGAAGAAAGGATTGATTCATTTTTCAAGGGAAAGAATCTAGGGTTAGTGAAAATCAATAAGTTAGACCAACTCTGTAAGTATATCCTCACTATATATAAATTCTAAATCGAAAGGTTCAAATTCAGAACAAGTTTGAAAAGTCAAATTTTTAGAAATTGGTAAAACTATTTCGATGAAAAGTGTATCACAAGGGAATCAATCATTCGTATTCTATTTATATAGAAAGAAATAACAAAAAAAGGTATGTTGCTGCCATTTTGAAAGGAATAAGGATCCCCGAGGTAATGTCTAAACCCAATGATTTCACAAAGCAAGGATAAAGGATTCCGAAACAAGGAAACACTATTTTCAATTGTCTCAACAATTGGATCAGACTGAGGAATAAAAATAGATTCGAAATGAGACAAACAAAAGAGTTTAGAGACGGCTCAATAAATGTCTAAGGATTTTCTTGTCATAATTACCCAACTTGAGTTATGAGTATGAATGAGATTTCTTCCTTTTTCTGTAAGTAAGAAAAAAAAAGTACTCAATTCAAATTATAGTAAAATTCATTATTTTATGGATCCACTTGCTATTATATACAGAAATTGGAATCATTTTTCTCGAGCCGTATGAGGAAAAAACCTCCTATACGTTTCTAGGGGGGGCATTGTTTATTTACATCTATCCCAATGAGCCATCTATCGAATCGTTGCAATTGATGTTCGATTCCGAAGAGAAGGAAGAGATCTTCGAAAAGTAGGTTTTTACGATCCGATAAAGAATCAAACTTATTTAAATGTTCCTGCTATTCTATATTTCCTTGAAAAAGGTGCTCAACCTACAGGAACTGTTTATTATATTTTAAAGAAGGCAGAATTCTTTAAAGAAAGAACTTTGAGTTAATTAAAGGAAAAAATTATTAAATAAATAAAATAAAGTAGGGAAGGTTAACTAGTATCTATCCTTGTGTAATTATTTCTATTTACACACCATTTTCCTTTTTCTTGCTTTATTCATATTTTGGTGGGGGAATTGAATTTAACAACAAACAAGGGGTTAAGCTTGCTTATCGTACTTTTATTGATTGAATAAACCGGGGATTTTTTATTTACCTTTTCCTTAATTTTTCCCATTCCAATTTCTTATTTATGTTGTGCCAATCCAACACAAGTCTTTATTTTATTTACTTGATTTACTTTCTCAACATTGCTTTTATATTGACAATGGTGTATCGAACAAATATAATTCGATCGTAGATAAATAGGGCTGTTTATCCCCACCCCATATTGGGTTTTTTGTTTCCTTCACTCAAATGATGGGTTTGCCTTGCTGCATTTACTCTCATACAAGATGTATTTTCTTAGGGAAAATCAAAAAATAATTTGATAAAAAATGGGTGGTCTGTCATAATTTTTACATTTCGATTAGGAATATTTTTAATCCAATCTGCTAATTTTGGTATTTTGTGTTTCTAATTGATCAGAAAATCCTTCTTTTCGATGTGTTGCTAGTTCAATGTTTTGATAGGGTCGTGCAGTGCAACTCAATTGATTTTTATATTTCGATCATATCTACATATCCTATTTATCCGGGTTGCTAACTCAACGGTAGAGTACTCGGCTTTTAAGTGCGACTATGATCTTTTACACATTTGGATGAAGCAACGAATTCGTCCAGACTATTGGTATAGTCTATAAGACCACGACTGATCCTCAAGGGTAATGAATGGAAAAAACAGCATGTCGTAATAAAATCAATTTATTATTTTATTAGATTTTATATTTTATTAATTTATTTAATTTGAAATGCAAGTCAAAGTTAAAGTAGAACTTTGAGTTTATCCTTACCGAATCATTACAGTTCCAAAGGATTGTTTTTATTTTTGGAAGGGGACAAAAGAAATTCACATTTACAGTTGGGTCTAGTGAATAAATGGATAGAGCTCTATGGCTCCAATTCTGGTAAAATAAAAAGCAACGAGCTTATGTTCTTAATTGGAATGATTACCCGATCTAATTAGATGTTAAAAATGAATTAGTGCCTAATGCGGGAAAGAGTGGGTTCTCCTGTGAGTGAACCATTGATTTTTTATTTTTTTTCAGAATCCTAATTATTCTTTATTATGGATTGTAGACGGATGTGTAGAAGAAAGAGTATATTGATAAAGAGAATTTATTCCAAAGTCAAAAGAGCGATTGGGTTGCAAAAATAAAGGATTTTTTCTCCTGTTGTAATTATAACGAACATAAACCAATTGGAACGAACATAAACCAATTGGATAGAAAAGGAAGGTAAAAAGATCTGTTGATTGGACTCCCTCTTTCTTTTCCGGGGTATATATTTTTTTCTTACTATACTATATACATAATACAATACATAATACCCTGTTCTGACCATATTGCACTATGTATGTATCATTTGATAAACCAAGAAAAACCTCCTGCCTCTGGCTCAAGTAGAAATGTAAATGGAAGAATTACAAGGATATTTAGAAAAAGATAGATCTCGGCAACAACACTTCCTATATCCGTTTCTTTTTCAGGAGTATATTTATGCGTTTGCTCATGATCATG